CTATGTTCCTTTCATTACAGTATTTCTGAACAAGTTCCTGGATAACAAGCCTAAGGGTTTTCTTATTGATGATAGTGACGATATTGATGCTAGTGGCGATATTGATGTGAGTGACGATATCGACCGTGACCTTGATATGGAGCTTCTAACTAGGATGAATGCGCTAACTGTGGATATGATGCCGGAAATAGACCGGTTTTATATCACCCTTCAATTCGAATTAGCAAAAGCAATGTCTCCTTGCATAATATGGATTCCAAACATTCATGATCTGGATGTGAATGAGTCGAATTACTTATCTCTCGGTCTATTAGTGAATCATCTCTCCAGGGATTGTGAAAGATGTTCCACTAGAAATATTCTTGTTATTGCTTCGACCCATATTCCCCAAAAAGTGGATCCTGCTCTAATAGCCCCGAATAAATTAAATACATGCATTAAGATACGAAGACTTCTTATTCCACAACAACGAAAGCACTTTTTCACTCTTTCATATACTAGGGGATTTCGCTTGGAAAAGAAAATGTTCCATACTAATGGATTCGGGTCCATAACAATGGGTTCCAATGTACGAGATCTTGTAGCACTTACCAATGAGGCCCTATCGATTAGTATTACACAGAAAAAATCTATTCTAGACACTAATAGAATTAGATCCGCTCTTCATCGACAAACTTGGGATTTGCGATCCCAGGTAAGATCGGTTCAGGATCATGGGATCCTTTTCTATCAGATAGGAAGGGCTGTTGCACAAAAAGTATTTCTAAGTGATTGCCCCATAGATCCTATATCTATCTATATGAAAAAGAAATCATGTAACGAAGGGGATTCTTATTTGTACAAATGGTACTTCGAACTTGGAACGAGCATAAAGAAATTAACGATACTTCTTTATCTTTTGAGTTGTTCTGCCGGATCGGTTGCTCAAGACCTTTGGTCTCTACCCGGACCCGATGAAAAAAAGGGGATCACTTATTATGGACTTGTTGAGAATGATTCTGATCTAGTTCACGGCCTATTAGAAGTAGAAGGCGCTCTGGTGGGATCCTCACGGACAGAAAAAGATGGCAGTCAGTTTGATAATGATCGAGTGACATTGCTTCTTCGACCCGAACCAAGGAGTCCCTTAGATATGATGCAAAATGGATCTTGTTCTATCCTTGATCAGAGATTTCTCTATGAAAAATACGAATCGGAGTTTGAAGAAGGGGAAGGAGTCCTCGACCCGCAACAGATAGAGGAAGATTTATTCAATCACATAGTTTGGGCTCCTAGAATATGGCGCCCTTGGGGCTTTCTATTTGATTGTATCGAAAGGCCCAATGAATTGGGATTTCCCTATTGGGCCAGGTCATTTCGGGGCAAGCGGATCATTTATGATGAAGAGGATGAGCTTCAAGAGAATGATTCGGAGTTCTTGCAGAGTGGAACCATGCAGTACGAGATACGAGATAGATCTTCCAAAGAACAAGGCTTTTTTCGAATAAGCCAATTCATTTGGGACCCTGCGGATCCACTCTTTTTCCTATTCAAAGATCAGCCCTTTGTCTCTGTCTTTTCACATCGAGAATTCTTTGCGGATGAAGAGATGTCAAAGGGGCTTCTTACTTCCCAAACGGATCCTCCTACATCTATATATAAGCGCTGGTTTATCAAGAATACGCAAGAAAAGCACTTCGAATTGTTGATTCATCGCCAGAGATGGCTTAGAACCAATAGTTCATTATCTAATGGATTTTTCCGTTCTAATACTCTATCCGAGAGTTATCAGTACTTATCAAACCTGTTCCTATCTAACGGAACGCTATTGGATCAAATGACAAAGGCATTGTTGAGAAAAAGATGGCTTTTCCCGGATGAAATGAAAATTGGATTCATGGAATAGGAGAAAGGTTTCCCACTCCTTAGCCTGAAAGATATGTGGCCATGAAATAGGGATTAAATGGAACAGAATTGAAATCTTAGACCAAAACACTATGTATGGATGGTATGAACTGCCTAAACAAGAATTCTTGAACAGCGAGCAAGCAGAGCTATTACTCACTACATCAAAAAATTTCCATTAATGAAAGATGTAAATCCATTGGAAAATAAAAAATACGTATGTCGGATGAAATGGTAGTTGTTGCTATCTGCTCCAATAACGAATCGTTGATTTAACTGAATAACTAAATGAATAATTAAAAATAATTAAATAAAATAGATAGACCCTTCTCTTCGTCTCAGGTCGATGGATCTTCTCAAGTGGAAGATCCCCTATATGGATAATACACATTCCAGTTGACCGGGCCTAATTCGAATTGTTTTGTTCCAAAGCAAAGATATCCACGGGGCGGTTCATCCTATTCAGATATTCACGACCAAGAAGGACTGGATTCTCTTTCGGATAGGCTCTGAAAGGAGAAGGAAGGCTGGAATGCCAACAGACGTCTATTATGGAATTCAACCGACCCGATAGTACCCCTTTTTTGGGGGGGGAACATCCAGTGCCAAAGTCACT